TCTCCTTCTTCCTGATACTGATTACCAAGAGTTTGAACAGAAAATAGACCGATTTGATAAAAAAACCTTTTCAACGGAAAATCGTCATTTATTTACTTTAATCAGTAAATTTGATAGAGAATCGGGATCGAGTTTAAATTGGAAGGGCCTCTCTTTATTTTCAGAAAAAGAACAAGGAAGGATTGGTTCAGAAAAACGAGCCAAATTTTACAAATTTTTATTGAATACAATTATAACTAGCCCTAATGGTCAAAAAACAAAACAAAAATTTGTAATAAAAGAAATCAGTAAAAAAGTCCCTAGATGGTCATACAAACTTATTACCGAATTGGAATTCCTGTCGGGCGCAGCTCATGAAGGCCTACCATTGGATTATCAGATACGTTCAAGAAAAAGGGATCGTGTAATAATTTATAGGCCTACTAAACGTAGTCGAAAAGCAAGTGTCAAAAATTGGGTGTCTATTAGAGACTATTCGGAAGAATCAGATTTTCGTCGAGAATTCATCAAAGGTTCTATGCGTGTTCAAAGGCGTAAAACTGTTATTTCTAAATTGTTTCAAGCAAATGCGCATTCCCCTCTTTTTTTGGACAGAATAAAAAAATACCCCTTTTTCTCTTTTAATATCCCTGAACGGATGAATTTTTTTTTTAGAAATTGGATGGGTAAAGGATCAGAATTTAAAGATTATACAGAGGAACAAAAGGAAGAACAAGAAAACAAAATAAAAGAAAAAACGTGGATAAAAATCGCGGAAGCCTGGGATTTCGTTCCATATCCACAAGCAACAAGAAGTTTAATTTTAATAATTCAATCAATTTTTAGAAAATATATTTTATTACCTTCATTGATAATAGTTAAAAATATTGGGCATATTTTATTATCTCAACCCCCCGAATGGGCTGAGGACTTTGATGAGTGGAATAGAGAAAAGCATATTATATGTACCTATAATGGTGTTCAAGTATCAGAACTCGAACTTCCCAGAAATTGGTTTAAAGATGGTATTCAGATAAAAATAGTATTTCCTTTCTATTTGAAACCTTGGCACAGATCCAAATTGAAGCCCTCTTTTTCTTCTTATAAAGATCTAAAGAAAGAACAACAAAAATCTTATTTTTTAACGGCTTGGGGAGCACAAACTACCCTTCCCTTTGGTTCTGTCCCCCCAAAACCTTCCTTTTTTAAGCCTATTTTTAAAGAACTTAAAAAAAAAATTCAAAAAACGAAAAACAATAATTTTAAAGTTCTAAGAGTTTTAAAAGAAAGAACAAAATATTTTCTACAAGATTCAAAAGAACCAAAAGGGGTGGTTATCAAAAACGTTTTATTTGTGTTTATAAAAAAAATAAAAAAAGAACTCTTAAAAGTACATCCAACTCGATTATTTATATTGAGAAAGGTGTATGAATCCGGCGAAACTAACAAAAAAAAGGATTCTATAATTAGGAATCAGATAATTCACGACTCGTTTAGAAAAATTAAATTTACAGATAATACAAATTATTCACTGAGAGATAAAAAAATTAAAAATCTGACTGATAGAACAAGCACAATAAGAAAGAAAACAAAGAGTCTTATGAAAGAAAAAAACAGTAACGCCAAGAAAAGAAGTAGTCCTAACAAAACAAGTTTTAATGGAAAAGAAAAATCACCAAAAAATTTTTTTAAAATCTTAAAAATAAAAAAAAGAAGCACTCGATTAATCTATAAATTATATTTGTTTATAAAAATTTTCATTAAAAGAATATACATCGATATCTTTTTATGTATCATTCATATTGGCAGAATTCCTACACAACTCCTTCTTGAATCAAAAAATTTTTGTTTTGATAAATCCATTTACAATAATAAAACAAACCAAGAAATAAAAAAAAAAAAAAAAGAAATTAATTTTATTTCGACTCTAAAAAGTGCACTTTACACTATTAAAAATAGTAAGAGGAATTCACGTCTTTTTTTTGACTTATCCTCCTTATCACAAGCATATGTATTTTACAAATTATCACAAACCCAAGTTATTAATTTGTATAAGTTAAGATCTATTTTTGAGTATCATGGAACTCCTTTTTTTCTTAAGACTGCAATAAAAAATTCTTTTTTAACACAAGGAATATTTCATTCCGAATTAAGACATACTAAACTTTCAAGTTCTGAAACGAATCAATGGAAAAGCTGGTTAAGAGGTCATTATCAATACAATTTATCTCAGATTAGATGGTCTGGATTAATACCAAAAAAATGGCGAACTACAATAAATGAAGGTGGTATGACTCAAAATAAAGATTTAACAAAATGGAATTCGTATGAAAAAGACCGATTACTTTATCACAAAAAACAAAAGGATTTTAAAGTATATCCATTACCAAACCAAAAAGATAATTTTACAAAATACTATATATATGATCTTTTATCATATAAATCTATTAATTCTGAAATAAAGAAGTCCTCATATATTATTTATGGATCACCATCAGAATTAAAAAACAACCAAAAAATTACTTTTAATTACAACAATAATAAACAAAATTTTTTTGAAAACCTGGAGGAAATTCCTATCAATCATTATCTAGAAAAGGGTGATATTATGTATATGCAAAAAAATCCAGATAGAAAATATTTTGATTGGACAATTCTCAATTTTTTTATAAGACAAAAAATAGATATTGAGACCTGGACCAAAATGGATTATAACAGTAATATAAATACTAAGCTTGGAAGTAAGAATTACCAAAAAATTTATAAAATAGATAAAAACGATATTTTTTATCTGACGATTCATCAAGATTTAGAAATAAATCCAATCAATGGCAAGAAACTTTTTTTTGATTGGATGGAAATGAATGAAGAAATCCTAAACCCAATATCGACAAATCTGAAACTTACGATCTTCCCAGAATTTGTGCCACTTTATAATGTATATAAAACAAAACCATGGATTATACCAAGCGAATTACTTCTTTTAAATTTAAATAAAAAGAAAAACACCAATGAAAATAAAAAATGGAATTTTTTTAGACCATCGAATGAAAAAAGATATTCTGAATTAATGAATCGAAATCAAGAAGAAAAAGAACCCGCAGGGCGAAGAGGCCTTAGATCATATGCACAAAACCAAGATAAAATGAAAAAACAATATAAGATCCGGAATAAGATGAGACCAGAAATGGTTTTCTTACGGAAACACTATTTGCTTTTTCAATGGATAATAGACGATGGTTTAATTCCGAAGTTAACTGAAAGAATGATCAATAATATCAAGATATATTGTTACTTGCTTGGACTGAAAAATCCAAGAGATACTACTATATCTTCTATTCAAAGGAAAGAATTAAATCTGGATATAATGGTGATTCGAAAAAAATTGACTCCTATAGAATTGAATAAAAAGGGGATATTTTTTATCGATCCCATCCGTTTGTCTGTAAAAAACGACGGATACTTTATTATATATCAAACCGTAGGTATATCGTTGGTTCATAAGAGTAAATACCAAACTCCTCAAAAATATCGAGAACAAAGATATATCAATAAAAAAAAATTGCATGAATCTATCCCAAGATATCAAATAATAATTCGAAAGAGAGAGAAAAAACATTATGATTTTATCGTTCCTGAAAAGATTTTATCGTCTAGACGTCGTAGAGAATTGAGAATTCTAATTTCTTTTAACTCAAAGAATCTAAATAGTGTGGAGAAAAATCCAGTATTTTGTAACAAGAAGAACATAAAAAAAAGGAATCCTTTTTTGGATCAAAAAAAACATTTTGATAGAGATAAAAACGAATTAATTAAATTAAAGTTATTTCTTTGGCCTAATTATCGATTAGAAGACTTAGCTTGTATGAATAGATATTGGTTTAATACCAATAATGGAAGCCGTTTTAGTATGTTAAGAATATATCCACAATTAAAAATAGGTTGATGGTACATTTTTCCTATCTATTCTGTACCATATATAAAAGCAAACAGATGCACATATGCTCTGTCTTACGTCCCAGTCTAATATAGATCATTTTTATTTAATTAATACAAAATAAATGACGTATCGATTTGTTTGGATAAAATCTAGAAAATAAACGAATCTACGGAATATTCCGAATTTTAGGTCTAAATTATTTGAGGTTGTGAGTGTAAAAACGGACCATCTCCTTTTTTATCCCTGTCCAACTCAAATTCAAAATGAAATTGGAAATCCATAAATAAATTCAAATTCTTATGTATATGAATTAATACATTAAAATGACTAATATTATTATTACTGATCGATAAAATAAAATATATTTATATGTAAATTAAAGGGTAGAAGGAGCTTTTTTATGATAAAAAATCCATTCAGTGCAATTATTTTGAAAGAGGAAAACGAAGACAACAAAGGGTCTGTTGAATTTCAAGTAGTGAGTTTCACCAATAGGATACGGAGACTTACTTCACATTTGGAATTGCACAAAAAAGACTATTTATCTCAGAGAGGTCTGCGTAAAATTCTAGGAAAACGTCAACGGCTCCTCGCCTATTTGTCAAAAAAAAATAGAGTACGTTATAAAGAATTAATCGGCCGGTTGGAGATTCGAGAAACAAAAAATCATTAATTTTAATAGTCATTTTGAATTTTCGCTTAAATTTTGATGAACCTCTTTTCGCTTTCAGCAATTCATGGAAGAATGAATCGGGAAAAAACCTATGACTGCACCAGCTACACGAAATGACCTTATGATAGTCAATATGGGTCCTCAGCACCCATCAATGCACGGTGTTCTTCGACTCGTTGTTACTCTAGATGGTGAAGATGTTATTGACTGTGAACCAATATTGGGTTATTTACATAGAGGGATGGAAAAAATTGCGGAAAACCGAACAATTATACAATATTTACCTTATGTAACACGTTGGGATTATTTAGCTACTATGTTCACCGAAGCAATAACTGTAAATGCCCCAGAACAGTTAGGCAATATTCAAGTGCCTAAAAGGGCCAGCTATATCAGAGTCATTATGTTAGAGTTAAGTCGTATAGCTTCGCATTTGTTATGGCTTGGCCCTTTTATGGCAGATATTGGTGCACAGACCCCCTTCTTCTATATTTTTCGAGAAAGAGAATTGATATATGACCTATTCGAAGCTGCTACCGGTATGCGAATGATGCATAATTATTTTCGTATTGGAGGAGTCGCTGCTGATTTACCTCATGGCTGGATAGATAAATGTTTGGATTTTTGTGATTATTTTTTAACAAGAGTTACTGAATATCAAAGGCTTATTACACGGAATCCTATTTTTTTAGAGCGAGTTGAGGGAGTAGGCATTATTGGCGGAGAGGAGGCAATAAATTGGGGTTTATCGGGACCAATGCTACGAGCTTCCGGAATACAATGGGATCTTCGGAAGGTTGATCATTATGAGTCTTACGATGAATTTGATTGGGGAGTTCAATGGCAAAAGGAAGGGGATTCATTAGCTCGTTATTTAGTACGAATCAGTGAAATGACAGAATCAATAAAAATTATTCAACAGGCTTTAGAAGGAATTACGGGGGGGCCGTATGAGAATTTAGAAATCCGGCGCTTTGATAAAATATGGGATCCCGAATGGAATGATTTTGACTATCGATTTATCAGTAAAAAACCTTCTCCTACTTTTGAATTGTCAAAGCAAGAACTTTATGTGAGAGTCGAAGCCCCAAAAGGAGAATTGGGAATTTTTCTGATAGGAGATAAGGGTGTTTTTCCTTGGAGATGGAAAATACGACCACCGGGTTTTATTAATTTGCAAATCCTTCCTCAATTAGTTAAAAGAATGAAATTGGCTGATATTATGACAATACTAGGTAGCATAGATATCATTATGGGAGAAGTTGATCGTTAAAATGATAATAGAAATAGATACAACAGAAGTACAAGCTATCAATTCTTTTTTTAGATTGGAATCCTTAAAAGAGGTATATGAGATCATATGGATGCTTGTCCCTATTTTTACTCCTGTATTAGGAATCACAATAGGTGTACTAGTAATTGTTTGGTTAGAAAGAGAAATATCTGCGGGGATACAACAACGTATTGGCCCTGAATACGCCGGGCCTTTGGGAGTTCTTCAAGCTTTAGCAGATGGTACAAAATTACTTTTCAAAGAGAATCTTCTTCCATCAAGAGGAGATACTCGTTTATTCAGTATCGGACCATCCATAGCAGTCACATCAATTCTACTAAGTTTTTTAGTAATTCCTTTTGGATATCGCCTTGTTCTAGCCGATGTAAGTATTGGTGTTTTTTTATGGATTGCCATTTCAAGTATTGCTCCCGTGGGCCTTCTTATGTCAGGTTATGGATCAAATAATAAATATTCTTTTTTAGGTGGTTTACGGGCTGCTGCTCAATCAATTAGTTATGAAATACCATTAACTCTATGTGTGTTATCAATATCTCTACGTGTGATTCGTTGAGACATAAAATTTACTCTATTTCTTATTTCTTTTACTTCTAGGAAGGAAATTGCATGAGTTGAATCTATATTTTTATTCATCATTCGGGTTGATGAACTAAACCAGATAGTTATATGAGTGAAAAAAACAGCTTATTACTTTGCAGTAAAAGGATTCAGTCTCATTTCCTATGTACAAGAGTTAAGTGAAAGTAAACATAAGCGTTATATACTATTTACCCCAAGATTGAGTGATTAGTCATCATGACTTGAAGCGGGTTCAAAAGGAGCAACTATCTAGGGATTTTACTAGTTATTAACATACATGTATTACCCTAATGAGCAGGGTCCTTTTGACCAAAAAGAGTGGATAGTTAGGAACACCAAGGTACACAAAGGATTCGTAATAGAGATTATGTAAGTTATTCAACAGGATTTTTATGTGCATACTGCATAGCATAAAAGGGATTATAATTGGGGCTTTATGTTGGTAGAAATGATGAAGTAGTACTCCCCACGATTCCGATCCAGAGTATGTTCCTATCCACCGATTAAAGAAATAACTATCAAGAACGAAGTAATCCTTTACTTTGCTTTGTTTAAGTACCTTTTTATGAGAAAGGAGAATAGGAACAAAAAAATAAACTCGAAAGAATTAAATTGCACTACAAAAAAAGATCTTTTTTAGAGAGATAGAATTCTTGTAATGTTTCGTGAACTAATGCAATGTATCATTTTTTTGTAATCAAAAATGCTAGGTTGAAATATTTATTGAGATTTCTACAAAAAACTTTTTATTTAAAGGTTAAGTTATTACTCAACAAAAAATTTTAAATTTTTAAAAGATAAGATCAATTCAGAAGCACTTTATAATAAAAAATAATATATAGCAGACAGAATTCCATTGTCTAATTGGGGACCTTGCGATAGATTTGGATTCTATCCTACAAACATATCAAGATAAAAAATTCAAGATAAATAATAGCAAACGGGTCTTAGATTTATTTGTGACCTTTGAGGAGCCGTATGAGGTGAAAATCTCATGTACGGTTCTGTAATAGCGTTGTGAACAGTAATGTTATC